ATCCGTAACAAGTCCCTATATGATTTCTGGTGGAATCAGAAAGCACTAAGTACAAGCAAGATACACAGTTGCCCCTTGGAAGTCTCAAGGGAATGTGACTAATGGAATATGTAGGAATAGTAAGACCTACTGTTGCCTTTCATAAACAAAAAGCAGAAAAAAAAAAATATACCATCAAGATATATAACTATCTATCACATACTCCTAATTTCCCATCTAAGCCTTACTGTCTCTACTTCTGTGAAATGTGAAACAATTGGAAGACACCCTATTACATTCTTGGCGGGGTTACCCCAGCGAAAGCACTTTTTTCCACTTTTATTCTAAAAAAGCCAATCACCCATACAATATTAATTGAAAACCTGAGCACTCAGAGACTCTCATGAGTTTGTATGGATACAAAGTATCTTCAGTTCTTTCCACAACTCCTAATTGGATTCCCCACCAGCCTACCCAATCTACTTCAAGACTCAGTCAGTAAACACTAGTAGGGTAAGGTAATTAGGAAGTATTTATAGTCCTTCCTATAACCCCTTCTTGGATCCTAGGAGCAAGGATTTACAGTCTCTTAGGAACCTTCCTTTGGATACACGGATTTACGGTCCCTGACTTTCGTAGTTCTGAATCTCACAATTGAATCTTACTATGGATTTGATTCGATTGATAAATCAAATCAATGGCCTGAACGCATCAGGAATCCGTAATTAAGTGAGTATTTCTTTATTTATATTGGTAATTCATATTGGTATGGTACAGGTTTGGGTCACACCCCGATTTTTGAAGAAATAATTGAAAGTCAACCCCCCGATTCTTAAAATTGGGTATCGACAGTCCCCGCCCCTTACCTCTGCTTCTGCCAGGCAAGAATTTTGTGAGTTCTATTAGTTTAGTAGGGTAAGAAATTCCGAGTCTTTTGTTAATCAGGCGACACCCGGATTTGAACTGGGGAGAAAGGATTTGCAGTCCCCCGCCTTACCACTCGGCCATGCCGCCAAAACGATACAAAATAGATATAGATGGAAATATTCTGGGGAATTGCTGAACCATTTCTTTTTTTTGATTGGGTCCTGTTGTTCTCTTAGATTAATTGTATTTCAAAACACACAACACCTAAATAAAAGCTTTCCCCTTTTTTTCTATTGAAAGAGAAAAATGGATTTCCAGTCACAGAATCAAAAATTCAGAGCAAATTGGAAGCATTAATGACTGTGAATTCATGAATGGTTCTTGGATTTTGATCTCCAATTTGGTTTCCTTAATGACATAAGGAGATCAAATTGATATACGACTAATCAGTCTCAATTCTTTATCCATAATTAATCCTTTTCAATTTCAATTATAACAACAATTATGTGTATATGTAAACCCCAGAACAGAAATTCTTACACGGATACCTAGTCAGGTATCTTATCTACATATTCCTATTAGGAAATCGTCGTGCTTGCATTTTTCATTGAATATATTGAATATAAAATCGAAATTTGGATATAGCACGACCTATGTTGCCTCAAGGGAACTTCGATAAAAGATGGGATATACGGATAGCTAGATAGTTATATCTGCATGTACTTAATAAATATGACTTCTCTTACGCACTTCAATCGTATTCTACTAATTAACAAATGGGTAGAAATATCTTTTCTCTCTGCGAATCATTTTTTGAACAACGGAATCGATGAAATAAATTAAGTGCTAAAATCAAAGTCAACTCTAGACGGTTCCTGATTATTCTGTCTTTATCTCACTCATAGAGAACAGACTCAATTCCGAATCCATTTATGGTACCCAATCTGATCGTAATATCATAAGGTAGAAATTGGATCTATTTTGATATTCTATACAAGACTCCATAAGTCTAAGTGGCAGAATTTTGTTTCCAGGAATGTTTTATCAATTCATTTCCATTTGTATCTGTCGCAAATTCGAATTTGAGTCACATTTTTTTTGATTCCTCCGTTCATACGTATTTAGTACATATATATATGTATATGGGGTTGGATAAAATTTCATGTTGTTCAAATGAGCAAAATATACATTCCATCGTTGCTAGATCAATCTATATGGTTCAACGAAGAGTGAGCCAATAGTTGGATTTTTTCGATAAACGGAAAACTTAAGATGTTCCGGGATGGAAATGAGGGAATGTATACAATACCAGGGTTTAGTCAGATACAATTTGACGGATTTTGTAGGTTCATTGATCAAGGCTTGATGGAAGAACTTCATAAGTTTCCAAAAATTGAAGATACAGATCAAGAAATTGAATTTCAATTATTTGTGGCAACATATCAATTGGCAGAGCCCTTGATAAAAGAAAGAGATGCTGTGTATGAATCACTCACATACTCTTCTGAATTATATGTATCCGCGGGATTAATTTGGAAAACCGGTAGAGATATGCAAGAACAAACCGTATTTATTGGAAATATTCCTCTAATGAATTCCCTGGGAACCTCTCTAGTAAGTGGAATATACAGAATTGTAATCAATCAAATATTGC